GGTGAAGGGAGAGCCCCAATTGGTAGAAAAAAACCCACAACCCCTTGGGGTTATCCTGCGCTTGGAAGAAGAAGTAGGAAAAGGAACAAATATAGTGATAGTTTTATTCTTCGTCGCCGTAAATAAGAACATTGAAAATCAAATTTTTGGAATTGGAAATAATGTGATGGGCGAACGACGGGAATTGAACCCGCGCATGGTGGATTCACAATCCACTGCCTTGATCCACTTGGCTACATCCGCCCCTTCCCTTATCTAGCTAAAGGATTTTCTCTTTTTTCCATTCATCATTATACTTCAGATTAAGATCGAGATATTGGACATAGAATGCCAATCTAAAAAATGGAAAAAAAAAGGAGTAATCAGCCATGACACGTTCACTAAAAAAAAATCCTTTTGTAGCTAATCATTTATCGGGAAGAATTGAAAAACTCAACAGGAGGGAGGAGAAAGAAATCATAGTGACTTGGTCTCGGGCATCTACCATTATACCCACAATGATTGGCCATACAATCGCTATTCATAATGGAAAGGAACATTTACCTATTTATATCACAGATCGTATGGTCGGTCACAAATTGGGAGAATTCGCACCTACTCTCACTTTCGTGAGACACGCGAGAAACGATAATAAATCTCGTCGTTAATCGTTCTACTAAGTATTCATGTGAAAAGCCTTATCTTAATCTTCATAGTATTAATACTTCAGAGTCTTTATCTTATAGTAAGAGTATAGGTATATTTCTTTTTCTAGTATAGTAATATACTAAGACTTAGACTTTTCTGACTTATCTTATACTATACTTCACCTAGGCACTTATCATTCATTGGCGGGGGAGAACTTTTATGATAAAGAACGAAAATTCGGATAGAGAAGCAAAAGTGTTAGCTCAACATATGAATATGTCTGTTTTCAAAGCACGAAGAGTAATTGATCAGATTCGCGGACGTTCTTATGAGGAAACACTCATGATATTGGAACTAATGCCTTATTGGGCATCTTATCCAATTTTAAAATTAGTTTATTCTGCAGCAGCAAATGCTAGTCATAATATGGGTTTGAATGAAGCTGATTTATTTATTAGTAAAGCTGAAGTCAATAGAGGTGCTATTGTGAAAAAGTTAAGACCCCGGGCTCGAGGGCGTAGTTATCTGATAAAAAAAACCACTTGTCATATAAAGATTTTTTTAAAAGAAAAATCTAAAATTTAAATTTCTATTTAGAAAAAAAAAGGGGGGGATGGAAAAAGAATAGAAAAATATGGGACAAAAAATAAATCCACTTGGTTTCAGACTTGGAACAACTCAAAGTCATCATTCTTTTTGGTTCGCAAAACCAAAGAATTTTTCCATGGGTCTACAAGAAGATGAAAGAATACGGAATAGTATTAAGGACTATGTCAAAAAAAATAAGAGAATATCTTCAGGTTTCGAAGGAATTGCCCATATAGGAATTCAAAAAAGAATAGATTTGATTCAGGTCATAATATATATTGGATTTCCCAATTTATTAATAGAAGGACGAACACGGGGAGTCGAAGAATTACAAATGAATGTACAAAAAGAGTTTCATTCTGTAAACCGGAGACTCCACATTGCTATCACAAGAATTGAAAAGCCTTATGGACAACCTAATATTCTTGCAGAATATATAGCTTTACAATTAAAAAATAGAGTCTCATTTCGAAAGGCAATGAAAAAAGCTATTGAATTAACTGAACAAACGGGTACAAAAGGAATTCAAGTACAAATTGCAGGACGTATCGATGGAAAAGAGATTGCACGTGTCGAATGGATCAGAGAAGGCAGGGTTCCCTTACAAACAATTCGCGCTAAAATTGATCACTGTTCCCATACAATTAGAACTATCTATGGAGTCTTAGGCATTAAAATTTGGATATTTGTAAACCAAGAATAAGAAAATAAAAAATAAGAATAATGGTCCTTTCTTTATCTCGCCATTCTGCTCATCGATAGAAAAAATTTATAAACTCTTTTCATCTTTTTTTTTTAATCAAAGAAAAACGAAGAATTATAATTCTATAAGGTTGAATAAAAATTTGATTTACCCTTTAATTTAAATATTAGTATAATTGCTATGCTCAGTGTGTGACTCGTTAGTTTTTTATTTAGAGTTGAGAATAGAGATTAAAAAAAAGGCTGACCCCACTATAAACTTAGTAGCTATCAAAACTAAAGAAACTCAAAACTAATAACCAACTTCTTGATTCGTATTGTCGAGATCCCAAGAAACAGTCAATATATGACTGAATCGATCATATAGTTGTAGCAACTTAAATTCTTTTCATAAAAAAAATCTGATTATGAATTGTGAAAAAAAAAAGGGATGTGGAAAAATGGAAGGATGATAGAAAGAGAGAATAAAGATCTCAATGATATATGATTCCCATATGTATGGTTTATGAAAAATTACCCCATAAAAAAGGCAGTGTTATAAAGCATCAACATAAATATACAATTACAATAATTACAATATATTAAAAAATATACAAATAAAAAATAGAAAGAAAGTATAATAAAATAATAAATATAATAAAAGAAATTAAAAAAGAATACTATTATTTATGTAATAAGATAGAAAAATAGATAATCTAAAGAATAGAAAATAGAGAATAATTTCATAAATAATTTCATAGAGCTTCGGGTTAAGAAAAACTGAGAAGATTTACTCGGAAACAAATAAAAGACTTTGTTGAGAGCTCCATTGCAGAGTTCAGGCCTAAACATTAATGGAGAAGCTATGGGAACGATGGAACCTGTGACTACATAGGATTTTATTGAAAACGAAGAAATCCTAAAGATTCATTGGGTAGGATGGCGAAATGAACCAAGAAAAAATGTATTTCTTCTGAAGGGTAATGAATTGACCCTACAAATGAAGGAGGAAAGAGTCAATATTCGTCCGCGAACCTTTTATTTTTGTTGAATTTTTCATTGAAAAACTCAATTTATTGGATGACTATTGGCGTGATTCAATAGAGGTAAAGTAAAATATTTTATAAATCTTGATAAAAGAAAGAAGCATTATATATAAACAAACTAAACAAACACGCCTAGTTATCTAGTTATATATACAGTTACCTATGTAATAAATTCAATAAAAAAAATTAGTATTAGTATGTATATTCTTTCTTTTGATAGAATGAAATACATAAATACATGTGTATATGTAATATTATTGAATCATTTCATTCGCGAGGAGCTGGATGAGAAGAAATTCTCATGTCCGGCTCTGCAGTAGAGATGGAATTAAGAAAAAACCATCAACTATAACCCCAAAAGAACCAGATTTCGTAAACAACATAGAGGTAGAATGAAGGGAATATCTTGCCGAGGCAATCATATTTGTTTTGGTCGATATGCTCTTCAGGCACTTGAACCTGCTTGGATCACAGCTAGACAAATAGAAGCAGGGCGAAGAGCAATGACACGATATGCGCGTCGTGGTGGAAAGATATGGGTACGCGTCTTTCCCGACAAACCTGTTACCGTAAGACCTACAGAAACACGTATGGGTTCGGGCAAGGGATCCCCCGAATATTGGGTATCCGTTGTTAAACCGGGCCGAATACTTTATGAAATGAGTGGAGTATCAGAAACTATAGCCAAAACTGCTATGAAAATAGCTGCATGCAAAATGCCTATACAAACTCAATTTATTATTTCAGGATAAGTAAACAAAAGTAAAGGAGTATTGAGAATGAAAAAAAAACCACAGATTTATTTATCTCTGGACAGACAATATTTCTTTTTTCCATTATCCCTTGCATTTAAATAAGAGATTCAAATAAAAATGATATGATTCAACCTCAGACTCTTTTGAATGTAGCGGATAACAGTGGAGCTCAAGAATTGATGTGTATTCGAATCATAGGAACTGGTAATCACCGATATGCTCATATTGGCGATGTTATTGTTGCTGTAATAAAAGAAGCAGTGCCCAACATGCCTCTAGAAAGATCAGAAATAATTAGAGCTGTGATTGTACGCACGTGTAAAGAACTCAAACGTGACAACGGCATGATAATACGATATGATGACAATGCAGCGGTTATCATTGATCAAGAAGGAAATCCAAAAGGAACTCGAATTTTTGGTGCGATTGCTCGGGAATTGCGACAGTTGAATTTTGCTAAAATAGTTTCATTAGCACCCGAAGTCTTATAAATGAAAATAGGATATATCCTATCTATATTCTATCTATCTATATATATAGATAGATAGAATATTCAATATAGAATATACTATTCAAATATATGAAATAGATCCAATTAATAGATTGTGTCTCATGCATATATTTGAAATTTATAAGAATTTATTCTAAAAAAAATTCAATAAAAAAGAAAAAAAAAAAGAAGCATGTTGATTATATCAAAATGAGGGGGCGCCAATAACTATTGTTCGTCATGGGTAGGGACATTATTGCCGATATAATAACTTCTATAAGAAATGCTGACATAGATCAAAAGGGAAGAGTTCAAATAGTATCTACTAATATCACTAAAAACATTGTGAAAATACTTTTACGAGAAGGTTTTATTGAAAACGTTCGAAAACATAAAGAAAGTCAAAAAAATTTCTTGGTTTCAACCTTACGACATAGAAAGACTAGGAAAGGGAATAAAATAATTTTCAAGCGTATAAGCCGACCCGGTCTACGAATCTATTCCAATTATCAACGAATTCCTAAGATTTTAGGTGGAATGGGAATTGTAATTCTTTCTACTTCTCGAGGTATAATGACAGATCGAGAAGCTCGACTAGAAAAAATTGGAGGAGAAATTTTGTGTTATATATGGTAATTCTCCTGGGATACCCTAATTTTCTCTCAAACTTACTATTTGTAAAATAGAGAGTAGAAGTGAATTATAGAACTCTTCCTCTATTAGTTGATACTTAAAGGGGGTTCCCTGGAATGAAAGAACAAAAATTGATTCATGAGGGTTTAATTACTGAATCACTTCCCAACGGTATGTTCCGAGTTCGGTTAGATAATGAAGATCTAATTCTAGGTTATATTTCGGGGAGAATCCGGCGCAGTTTTATACGTATACTACCCGGAGATAGAGTCAAAATCGAAATGAGTCGTTATGATTCAACCAGGGGACGTATAATTTATAGACTTCGTAAAAAAGATTCGAACGATTAAATCATTCTTTTAAACATCCTTTTCGTAGGGATATAATTTGAAGTTCAAAAATGCAAGAAACTTATTTTTGTTTCCAAAAAAATAAAGTAAAAAGTAAGGAATGATCAATATGAAAATAAGGGCTTCTGTTCGTAAGATTTGTGAAAAATGTCGCTTGATTCATAGGCGGGGGCGAATTATAGTCATTTGTTCCAATCCAAGACATAAACAGAGACAGGGGTAATCCTTCTCAAGTTCTAAATCAAGAACTTTGAAAAGAAAAACCCATGTACATGTAAAAAGAAATAGGATCTAATAAAATATGACAAAACCTATAGCAAAAATTGGTTTACGTAAGAATACACGTATTGGTTCAAATAAGAATGAACGTAGAATACCAAAAGGAGTTATTCATGTTCAAGCGAGTTTCAACAATACTATTGTAACTGTTACAGACGTACGAGGTCGGGTGGTTTCTTGGGCTTCCGCAGGTACTTCTGGATTCAGAGGCACAAGAAAAGGAACACCCTATGCTGCTCAAGCCGCAGCATTTAATGCTATTCGTACATTAGTGGATCAGGGTATGCAACGAGCAGAAGTTATGATAAAGGGTCCAGGTCTCGGAAGAGATGCGGCATTACGAGCCATTCGTAGAAATGGGATGCTATTAAGTTTCGTACGTGATGTAACACCCATGCCGCATAATGGATGTCGCCCCCCTAAAAGAAGACGTGTGTAAAAATTAAGAATTCAAGAGATTCCAAGAGAAATAAATGATTCAATGATCTGATCCAATAATCACAAATAAAAGAAAAATACTAGTATGGTTCGAGAAGAAGTAGCAGGATCCACTCGAACACTACAGTGGAAATGTGTTGAATCAAGAGTAGACAGCAAGCGTCTTTATTATGGTCGTTTCGTTCTGTCCCCGCTTATGAAAGGTCAAGCCGATACAATAGGTATTGCCATGCGAAAGGCTTTACTTGGAGAAATAGAAGGAACATGTATCACACGTGCAACATTTGGAAATGTGCTGCATGAATATTCTACGATAGCAGGTATTGAAGAATCAGTACACGAGATTTTAATAAATTTGAAAGAGATTGTATTGAGAAGTAATCTCTATGGAGTTAGGGACGCATCCATTTGCGTCAGGGGTCCCAAATACATAACAGCTCAAGATATCATCTCACCACCTTCTGTAGAAATAGTTGACACGACACAGCATATAGCTAACCTGACAGAACCAATTGATTTGTGTATTGAATTACAAATAAAGAGAGATCGCGGATATTGTATGAAATCCACAAACGACTCTCACGATGGAAGTTATCCTATAGATATTGTATCTATGCCTGTTCGAAATGCGAATCATAGTATTCATTCTTATGGGAATGGGAATGAAAAACAAGAGATACTCTTTCTAGAAATATGGACGAATGGAAGTTTAACTCCTAAAGAAGCACTTTATGAAGCTTCTCGTAATTTGATTGATTTATTGATTCCTTTTCTACATGCAGAGGAAGAGGACATGAATCTCGAGGAAAATGAAAACAGATGGAATCTACCTATTTTTTCCTTTCAAGACAGATTCACTAATCTTAAGAAAAACAAAAAAGTAATTCCCTTGACATGTATTTTTATTGACCAATCAGAATTGTCTTCCAGGACCTATAATTGTCTCAAAAGGTCCAATATACATACATTATTGGACCTTTTGAGTTACAGCCAAGAAGATCTTATGAAAATAGAATATTTTCGCATAGAAGATGTAAAACAGATATTGGGTACTCTACAGAAGCATTTTGCAATCAATTTACCTAAAAAAAAGTTTTCATTTTAAATCCATTGTACTTTTTTCATTTTTTAGTTTTTAGAAAAAAAAAGAAGATTTTGAATCTACGACACGGTCCATATATTTGCAGAATAGATCATAATAAGATTGATGTATCTAAGGAAAATCCAGTAAGGGTATCTTCCTTAGATACCTATGTCGTGGTATTTAATGGTTTAATCAATTTAAAAAAGACCTAAAGTTAGGGATTTATCAATAGGTAAAGTTGCTCCAATACCTAACCAAAGAGCTACTGCGGTACCGATCAAAAAGACTGTTGTAGCTACTGGACGACGAAATGGATTTTGGAATTTATTGACATTCTCCAAAAAAGGTACTGTCAATAATCCTATTGGTACTGAAACCATTAAAAGAACACCCAATAACTTATTGGGTACTGTGCGAAGTATTTGAAATACGGGAAAGAAGTACCATTCGGGTAATATTTCCAACGGAGTTGCAAACGGATCCGCCGGTTCACCGATCATTGACGGTTCTAGAACTGCTAAGCCCACATTACATGCAATAGTGCCTAGAATTACTACTGGAAAAATATATAAAAGATCATTGGGCCATGCAGGTTCTCCATAATAATTATGTCCCATCCCTTTAGCCAATTTAGCTCTTAATACAGGATCATTCAAATCAGGTTTCTTTGTTATTTGGATAGGTGAATTCTTGCGGATCCATCCCCCAAAGGAACCGGACATGATAATTTTTTATCATCCGGCTCGAGCAATAATCAAAAGAATTAAATAAATAGATCCATAGAAGCTCTATATTTCATACATATTTAATGTAGAATGACTTTATGTAAGAAAAGATTTATCAAATTTCCTTTCTCCGAGTTGCAACGATTCATTGCAAAGAATTCAGTTCTGGCAACAAGGAAATGCTCAATATCCAAGTAGGCTTAAAAATTCGATCATGATCAAGTGCTTTTTGGATTGTCTCATGTCTTTTGGTTGGTATTTATCCCCACAACATCTCGATTGTATTACATACAAAAATACAAAGTTTTTACTTGTTATTAATAAAGTCTAGCCCCTGTTCTTCCTTAGATCCCTTATTTAACTCCGATAGTATCCTAAATCAGGGTCGATGCAGAGGAAATGAATGCATCTACATACTATAAAAAACTTCCTAAGATTACTATCAATTAAAATTCCTAAAAAAAAAAAAATAAAAATCAAACAAAGTGGAATAAATAGAACATTGGATCATTCCACATCACTTATTCTAGTTCTAGGGATTTTACGGAGCCTTTTCATGCATGACATGATTCGGGTATGGTATGATCATAGAAAATATTCTCCTCAAGCGAACCGAACCGGCCTATCCTATGTTAAATAAAGGGACTTACGTGATGGTTGGATGCGGAGACACATTGGGTTTTGAATTTCAACGTGGCGGATAAAATCATATATCTGCATGGACCAATCAATAGTTCAAGTCACACACTCCCATAATCCATCCTCTTTTAGTTTAGGAAAATCTACTTCAACTATTCGATTCGTTTCAAATAAACAATACTTCAGAGTTGAATAGAAATATCTAAATAACATGCCTTCTTTTTCAATAATCCATATTTGTAGCAATGAAAGACTCTTTTTCCTCCCCGATATGATAAATTACAAATATCTATGATCTGCCTTCTCTATAAAGGACCCGAAATACCTTGCTTACGTATCATTGGAAAGTGCATTAACATAAATATGGCAGTAAGAAGAGGCAATACAAAAGTATGTAAACTATAAAAACGAGTTAAAGTGGATTGGCCCACACTAGCACTTCCACGTAATAATTCTACCAAAGGCGATCCTATTATAGGAATAGCTTCAGGCACGCCTGTTACAATTTTTACTGCCCAATAGCCAATTTGGTCCCGAGGTAAGGAATAACCAGTTACGCCAAAAGATGCGGTCAATACAGCCAGAACCACCCCTGTAACCCAAGTTAATTCGCGGGGTTTTTTAAACCCACCCGTAAGATACACACGAAATACGTGCAAGATCATCATTAGAACCATCATACTTGCTGACCATCGATGAACTGATCGAATTAACCAACCAAAGTTGACCTCAGTCATTATGTATTGAACAGAGGAAAAAGCCTCTGTAACAGTTGGACGATAGTAAAAGGTCATAGCAAAACCCGTAGCTACCTGTACTAAAAAACAAGTAAGCGTAATCCCCCCTAGACAATAAAAGATGTTGACATGAGGAGGAACATATTTACTAGTTATATCATCTGCAATCGCTTGAATCTCGAGACGTTCCTCGAACCAATCATATACTTTATTGAGATAGGTAACCGAAGAAAGACTCCCCCTCTGAGAGCCGTATATGAGAATTTCATCTCGTACGGCTCAAGCCAAAACACACAAATACTGGTTTCAACGGATATGGAATAGAGAGTTTAAAACTTCTTGTGGCTTAGCCGCTTGACTCGATTTGACCCAAAGATACGAAGTAATAAAAATCCGGAATCTCTTCTTTGTGATGATAATGCCAAGAAATACAATCTCAAGTTGGCTCATCCATCTTTCTTTATGTTAATCGTGACAGGCCTCTTGAATCTTCTCTTCCCTATCTTTTTTTTATAGGAATTCTCTTGTTGAGACCCTATGAATCAATTGAAACCTCAGATTCATACTAGAACCACGATGATTTAAGAAAACCAAAGCTAAACTCCAAGGTTTTCTGAGTAAAAACCATTTGATCATCACTTCTTTATTAATAAATGTAATAACTCAACAAAATCTATAGAAAGAGGTTTCTTTCGGTCAAAAGAAGTATGAAGGAAAAATTGTTTGATTTATAAAAGACGTATTTCCATTTTTTTAATCCGGTTGCGAGGTCTGAATAATAGGTATGAATCATAGTTCAAATCTTTCTTTTTTTGATCTATTCTATATAATCCGTGCTCCAGAGACTAGAATAAATATCTGACGAGGTAGAATCATCTTGATAGAGATGACAGGTCCATTCTCTGTATTATCAATAGGATCAATTAAA